GAATCCCTCGCTTCATCCAAATGTGTAAAAGATTATAGTCGCACTTAAAAGCCGAGTACTCTACCGTTGAGTTAGCAACCCGAATAAAAGGATGCGTAGATACAATCAGAATCAAAATAAAGAGATTATACGAGGAAATCAAAGCATTGAACAAGCAAAGCAATAAATCTAAAAGAATTTCGAATTCTAATTTATAATTGATTCTGAACATAAAAATGAATAGATCAGATGAAAATACAAGAAATTCTCAGATAAAAGAAAAATATAGCGAAATATTAAAATTGATAGCCCACCTCTTAGGGTACTTAATTTGTTTTTTCAATCAAAAAAAAGACTTCGTGTATCAAAGCAAATCCAACGAACCCCTCATTTGAATGAAGGAAAAAACCAAACCTATGGGACGGAGATAAATAGATTCACTTATCACGATAAATTATATTTGTTCGATACACTGTTGTCAATATGAATGTTGAGAAAAGAATCCAATGGAAAAAACAAAAGAAATTAAAATAAAATGGAAATACTATTAAAAAAAAAAAATAAGAACTTGTGTTGGATTGGAACTATATAGAAAATCTAGATAGATACAAAAAAAAGTATAGATGAAGGAATAAATAAGGAAGAAATAGAAGAAATCTTGGATTTATTCAATCAATAATGTATTCAATCAAGATAAGTGAAATAAGCAAACTTTATTCTTTGTTTGTTATTTTATTTGTTAGTAGAGTTCCAATGAAAACTGAGCCGTTGAAGGGAATGCCAGAATTTGATATTTCTGGGATCAATAAAATAGGGTTTTGGCATTATAGAACATGACATTCTATGGGAGCAGTGATAAATAGGTACGAATAGAGCAAGAGAAAGGGGAAAGAAAAAAAGTAGAGAAAGATTATATAAAGCTATATACGAGTCACCACTCCCTCCCTTTTTTTATTTACTTAATTAAATTTTATTTGGTTAGATCGAAGTTCCTTGAAAACCTCCGCCTTCTTTAAAATATCATGAACGGTTCCTGTAGGTTGAGCACCTTTTTCAAGGAAGTATAGAATAGCAGGAACATTTAAATAAGTTTGATTCTTTATTGGATCATAAAAACCCACTTTCCGAAGATCTCTTCCTTCTCTTCGAGATCGACCATCAATTGCAACGATTCGATAGACGGCTCATTGGGATAGATGTAGATAAACAATACCCCCCCCCCCTAGAAACGTATAGGAAGTTTTCTCCTCGTACGGCTCGAGAAAAAATGATTCGAAGTTATCTCGATCGATGTATAGAATTCTAATGGCAAATGGGTCCATAAAATCATCAAATCAATTAGACTATGATTTAAGTCCTTTTTTCTTCTTCCTTCCTGAAAAAGAAAAAAATCATTTGTCCTCATAACTCAAGTTGGATAATTTTGAAATAGCTCAAAGAAAAATCTTTAGCCATTTATTGAGTGGTCTTTAACCCCCTTTTTGTTTGTCTCATTTAAAACCTCTTTTGATTCTTCAGTCTGATCCAGTTATTGAGACAATTGAAAGGGTGTTTCCTTGTTCTGGGATCCTTTATTTTTTGTTTTGAATCATTGGGTTTAGACATTACTTCGGTGATCCTTAATCCTTTCAAAACGGCAGCAACATACCTTTTTTTTTTGATTTCTTTCTATCAAAGAATCATATGAACAGTTGATTCCCGCGTGATACACTTTGTATCGAAAGAGTTTTCTCAATTCTAACAAATTTAATTTTCCCTTTTTTTGATTGGAAACTTGCTCGAATTGGATCCTTTGGATTTCTATATCGAAGATATACTTACGAAGTTGTTCCAATTTATTGATTGGCATTAACCCTAGATCTTTGCTCCCGAGAAACGAATCAATACTTTCTACTCGAGCTCCATCATGTACTATTTACATTACAACCCAACAAGAAAGAGGGGTTCTGGTGGAACAGAACAAACGATGTCGAGCCAAGAGCACCTTCGTTCCTATCTAAAATGGTGGATGTAAGAATCCACAACGGATCGTGTCCTTCAAGTCGCACGTTGCTTTCTACCACATCGTTTCAAACGAAGTTTTACCATAACATTCCTCTAATTTGGAACCCGTATGGAAATGATTCAATTATGGAATCATGAATAGTCATTGGTTCAGTCGGTACATAGTAATCTATAATTTACTTTTATTCTTCTCTTTTTCTTTTTTTTCTTCTATATAGATGGGTCGATATTGTTCTGAAAAAGTCTCAATAAGAATTCCAATTTTATTGTATGAATGCAACATTTTTTTAATTTAAATAACAAAATAAGATAAATAACAACGAATAAACGAGTTCTTTTTGAATCTGCATCTTTAAGTGACTCAATAGGACCGATTTACGAATCTCACACTTCTTCGAGTACCAAAGATTCAACTCAAAAGGAATCATTTTAAATAGTTAAAAAAAAAAAATTATAATTGAAAAAGTTTCCTACTTTGACATCATTATTTGAATAAAGGTTTACAATAAGGACCACACATAAGAGAGAGAAATCTCTCTTTCTTTTCGAATTGAATCATGAATGATTTAAAGCTGATAGATAGATCGAACAATAAAGCCAATTTCTTTTTTCGTAAGATGGATAAAATAAGAATCGAAAAAATAGGGGTTTGTCGTATCTATTAGATAGACTGAAGAATTGTCACTGTTATGGATATTCTATGTTCAATATTGAAATTTTCAAATTTCAGGTAAGGGATCGCAAATCTTTGTCACAAAAATTGAAAGACCATTGTCACTGAAATAAAAAAAACGATAACAATACATACATATACGCTAAGCATTTCCTCATTTTATATGCATTTTCATATTTTGTTTGTGTGGTCATCTTTCTGTAATCTTGTCATAAAGTAAAGTGAATAAAATGTATGAATCACCCCTGTCTGAATATAGATAATTATTCATTAGAGCCAAACACGAAATACCTAAAGATAAGGCTCAAAGAAAATACGTCGGTTACATATGTAACTTGATTGTTTGTTAATGAGATTCGTACAAACACAGATATTCAAATTAATACCTTCTGTTACTAATTAACTCCTATTTACTTCCAGAATTCTATGAGGATGATGAGTTATAAATCAAAAAGATCCTCTTTTACCGGATGCTAACTATCTTGTTTAGGTACAAAGCCGAACAAGTTCAGATTAAGTCCTTGCTCCTATTTTTATTTTACCCTAATCCAGTCTTAAGAGACTTAATCCCCGTTGATTGAATTCAATTAGTACCAAGTCCTCTTGTTTCGAATTCAAGAGATCCTTAGAATTCCGGGATTGACAGAGAATTAATAATCAGGATACCTCATTTAAGGGATAGGAAATATAGGTCCTTTTCTTTCCTCTTTTTATTCAAAATGTATCATTGAAAATTCAAATAAATATGGGCGTAAGGTTTTTCTAAGTAACTAACTTCCCTCAATATGAAGATGAAGTGAATGCGCATATGATGAAAAGCCCGCCCAGCCTTTTTTTTTTTGAATTCAAACTCTTGTGATCTATGTTCCGATCTTATCTGGATCATAAATAGATTCAGTTACATTTGAGTGTCATTTCAACTGGATTCAGTTCAGTTTGTGAAAAAAAAGGATATGATTCTTTTCGGAATCATTAAAAACCAGAATTACATTATATCCAAAACTGAATCTTGATTCTGATAGACTGGATATGCTCTGGGACGGAAGGATTCGAACCTCCGAATAGCGGGACCAAAACCCGTTGCCTTACCACTTGGCCACGCCCCATTTAGATTTCTATTCGACACTAATAAAGACTAATATTGTTATTGGTTTTTCGTCAATTCCAACCCAAATATCTATAGAATAAATTAGATTGTTGATAGGATTTTGACACGTGTCGATATAGAATTAAACTGAATTTATTGATCATTACATATAATTCAATTAAGATATTGTATGAAAGTATGATTTCTTCTATTCTCCTTTGAGAATTGGAGAATTTTTGATTGGGTAAGTTCAAAGAAAAAGAAGGCTTTTTTGGTCTACTTTACTTTCTTTATTTTTCCTTATATCAATAACTCAATCAAAATGCAATTATCTCAAAGAACAAAATGTCTGTTATGCTTAATATCTTTAGTTTGATCTGTATCTGTCTTAATTCTGCCCTTTATTCGAGTAGTTTTTTCTTCGCCAAATTGCCCGAGGCTTATGCTTTTTTGAATCCAATTGTGAATGTTATGCCAGTCATACCTTTGCTTTTTTTTCTCTTAGCCTTTGTTTGGCAAGCTGCTGTAAGTTTTCGATGAGATCGTTAATACTATCCTAGAAAATTAATGATTTATTCGAGAAAAATTCTAACAATCGATAAGATCAGATAATTTTTAGAGTATGAACCCTCGATTCAAACATTGAAATTCTTGGAGAGCTGCAATAAATTTTGATCACCCCATTTTCCCATTCTGACCTTTTTTTTTCTAGTGAAAGGTCCAAATAGGGTTCCCCACAATATCTAATTTGTGGGTATGAAAGAAAATTTTGGTAATGGAGGATCTATTCTCTTTTTTTTCCAAAAAATGATCTTGGAGATTGTGTAATGCTTACTCTCAAACTCTTTGTGTACACAGTAGTAATATTCTTTGTTTCTCTCTTCATCTTCGGATTCCTATCTAATGATCCAGGACGTAATCCCGGGCGTGAAGAATAAAAAAAGGGTGCTTTTTCGTTTTCTTGACTTGATTTTTCACAAATTTATTAGGATTTTTTGAGCTATTCCACACGTTTAACTAAGGGTTTGCTAACTTTGAAAGATAAGGTAAATAGAAATATGAAGCCATCAACGGAAAGAGAGGGATTCGAACCCTCGGTACGAATAACTCGTACAACGGATTAGCAATCCGACGCTTTAGTCCACTCAGCCATCTCTCCCAATTCAAAAAAGATAATTACTATGTTACATTACACATAAAGTAAAAAAAATTGAAAAAAGTCTTTCTTTCTCTCGCTTTTTTCTATCTCTTTATCTT